ATCTTTCGATTCATTTGGCTCTCACGCTCAATGTAAATTACCATATCTTTATTGTTAATGTAATGAGCCTATCCTCTATTCTCTTGTCATATTCAAAAATGAAATCAAAATAGCAAACTAATACAAGACAAAAAAATTCGGAGGACTCTTCTGACCAAACAAAAAATATGTAATTGTCAGCAAAATTGTTTACTTTTTTTAATCCAAGAAGTTTTTCTTACTTTATACACAATACATAGGTCATCGATTCAGCATTGGCTAAAAAAGGGGATAAAATTCCCAATAAGTAGTTCAAATCATTTTATCAATATGAGTGTTCTCTATGGATAAAATTTTTTTATTTGAAACCGTCTCTATATTAACATAGTGGTAGAAAGAGTACCATGCTGCGTCTGGACTTCAAACAGTTTAGCTTTAACCATGTTAATGGGCCCATATTATTGGTTGATAGAGAATCAAAGTGGATTTTCCAATAAATTACGAAATGCTATAGTTCTTACATATGATTTCTGAATTTATTCAGAAGTAATTCGCGAGATCATGCACCCTTCTTTCTTAGGTATAACTTTCCTAGTTATAAGAGAAAAAGTACATCTGGTTGGATCCAGCCTATTCTTGAAATAAACAACTCGCACACACTCCCTTTCCAAAAAAGATCAAGACCCCAAGCACTACACTTAGATTTATTAGATTTGTTGCTAAAATATCGGTATTAAACCCGAAACTCCCGGCGGATGGCCATTGGCCCAAAGAAAGGAAAGAATCGGTTACATTTTTCATATGATCTCCTCTATAGATAGACTAAAAAATCGAACAGAGTTCTTTTTGTATTACTTTGCCCTATATATATATTTCTAGTTTCCTACTTTCTAAATCGAATCAAAAATATATTTGATTTATTGAATTACCTTCTTGGTTGCAACCCCTCTTAAAAGGCCTACGAACACAAACGGGAAGGATGAAAGCGAGTTCGTATGCTAATTCCTCATCCGCAAATCAGCCCTTCCCGTGGGTTATTTTCTCAACGAATAAGTAATTCTAGGAATGAAATCTTTATATAATTCGAAAAAGCAAAGCACAAGTCCAAGGCAATAAAATATGAAAAATTTTAATTTTTCATATTTCTAATATTAAACAAAAGGATTAGCAAATAAAAGTGCTAATGCTACAACCAAGCCATAAATTGTTAAAGCTTCCATGAAAGCTAGACTAAGCAACAAAGTACCTCGGATTTTTCCCTCCGCCTCGGGCTGTCTCGCGATACCTTCTACAGCTTGACCCGCAGCAGTACCTTGACCAACTCCAGGTCCAATAGAAGCAAGCCCTACAGCCAATCCAGCAGCAATAACGGAAGCGGCAGAAATCAGTGGATTCATGATAAGTTCCTCATACCAAAAAAAAAATGGTTAATGATACATTCAACTAATGAACTATGACTTAATTATTCGATTGCTACGATTCATCCAGTCAAAGTAACTACGAACTTCGAATTCAAGTAATAACATTCTTGAATTATCAAAACTACTTTGATATCTCTTTTTTAGTTTCTCTCGAGAAAGTCTTTGTGAATCCATACAACTTGAGTTTTTCCGTTTCTTTGTCCCGAACCGCGCTTTGACTTTGAATTCTTCGATTTTTTTAGTGACTTCATCTTCAACTCACAGTCACATATGAGACAGAAGGACTTCTATAGAATTCCCATCTACACTCATATTCGATTAGTAGGGAAATTTAGATATATCTTTAGCTCGTATATAACTAGTCAATATCTAATATCACATATACATGTCTTTCTTCCACAATGTAAACCCAGGCTTTCTTCATCTTGAATTTAATCAGATTTAATAAGGATGCGTCTAACCCTTGACAAGAGGTAACTTATCGCCATTCAATTCCATATACCTAGTTCGACCTTCCCTCTACGAACCGTTTATTAATCCCCTTTGTTATAAATTTTCCTTTCCCTTCCCCCTTGTTTATCATTATCCTGCAACCTAAATTGAGAAGATAATAAATGGATAAATTGATTGGGCCGAATCGTTGCATAGAAATTAATTTGATTGATCTAAGTTCATACAATTTATTATTTATTAATATTTTCGTTTGGTCAATCGTTGAATAAAATCAACCCAAAAGGCGAATCGTTTGATAGAACATCCTTTTTATTTAATTTGATAGAACATCCTTTTTATTTAATAACACGTCGTAATATCGCAAGACTTCTTAGTCAAATTAGGAGTCCGAATAGTTAATATTTGGATTGGATGACCCATCTAAATTGAATATTCATTGAGGGGAAGGTTTTATTATGGTATAAATGGACCAAACGGGAATTTTAGGAAAAAGATCTTTGAGATCTCTTTCCTTTTTTTCTACTCTAATATCAATATTGTAATCTTTATTGTAATCTTTTTTTTTTCTATTACTCGAGATCGTATATAGTGTAGTTGTATTGTATATTTTTATTCCCTAAGTCAATTTTTTTAGCCATGCGCCATTG